ATGAAGCTTTTGTATATGTGTATCCGGGTACTCCTTTATCATTTCGTCCAAAAGGAAGAGTTCTTCTAATTCTATGAATTTTTCTAGAACGCCCTTTTCTTGAATATTATTCAAAAAAACTTCAGATTGCCCGGCATTCCACCAATTAGTAACCAAGGATTCCATACTTTTATTAAATAAGAGAGAAATCCACCAGGGCAAAAAAACCATAGATGTAAGATATAAAAGGGGTTTGGATGCTTTATTTTTTGGCATTTTGAATTTGTGAATTGTTAATGAAACCGCCTCATTACTCGACTCTCCCCAATCCGCTATTTCCATGAAACACGAGTTCTATAACAAGGTATTGAATCCATAGACCTATCCCCCCTTTTTTATTTTTTATTATTAATTAATTGGTTAGTTCTTGGGTCTGGAAACAATATTTTATTTTGTTTTCTTATTTCTTCATTCGAACCAATTGCATCTTTTCGATGAATGCCCGAACGAGTCATTTCAAAAAATGAATATTTTTTGATTTCGGGGCAAAAGAAACCCCTTAATCCATTATTTCGAAAAATTTCGCAGGCTACCCATAGCCTTGGAATAGCTGAGGGAAATTTCGGAAAAATATTGATATGATGAAAAATGAGGAGTCAAAAAAAAGAGAGAAATAGAATGGTTATAGTTATAAACGATCTAATCTTTTGATCCTAAAAAAGGAAAATAAAAGATAACAAAGAAACATCAATTGACAAAACAGAATTATATACAAGATATGATCCATCTATATCTAACATATCAATTCCAAAATCTTGGACCAAAAAAGAGGAATTATATATGTTCGGATATAATATATGTGATGAATCCATACTTAACTTAGTGTTACTAGTATGAAAAAAGTCTTTTGGTGGACAAAAACAACTTAACTTTGTTTTCTGGTTGTTCCATACGCGTCTGCTTTTGCTCGAATGAGCGCTCTAAAAAAACGGAAGTTGTTATAATATATAACAACAAATATAATTATAATTAATGAGTTCCTTACTCAATGCTGCAAAAGCATTCATTCTTCAATTCATTTCAAAATACTTCAATTGGTACGCGCAAAAAATAGGCCAATTCTGCAGCTTTTTGTTCAATTTCTCTTGGAGTCAAATTCTCATCAGTACGAGTCAGGGGAACAGCACCCCGACCTCTGATTTCCATATAAAGTACACGCCGAGGATAAATGCCTTCTTTAACCTCTATTCTAATCGACTGAATATCTCTCATAAGGAATTGAAGTAGGATTCGACGATTTCTTCCAGGGAATCCCCAACGGAAAATACACACTATTCCCTTTTTTCTATCGAATCTATCATAACCACTCCCTACATTCCACGAAATTGTGCACCACAAATAGGAGCTAATGAACAGACCCGCGATTCCATAGAAAGACATCACGATCCCTTGTGGAAAAAAAAGGATTTGCTGAGAAGGAAATAAGGATATCAGATTCCTACCAAGGTAACTAGAAGTTCCAACCAATAAGAATCCTAGTGAACCTAAAAAAAGGATACAGGCCCAACAGAAATTACTTGTTTTTCGAGACCCCGTTATAAGTTCTATCCATATACGTTCTGATCGCCAGTTCATACTAGATCCAGTTGTTTCATTTTATTAGAATTGAGAGAATAACCCAAATAAATTTGACTTTCTTTTTGTTCCCGAAGTAACTCCCATCAACTAGCACTATTATTATATTATGATGTGAAGTGAACCATTAGGAGTAATTCATCGACTCCGTTAGATATAAAAAAAATCCCCTTCCTATGATCCCACTATGGATATCTACATACATATACTTTTACTTTCTATTTCATACATCTGCTGACCCGTCTTAAAATGGATATAATCCATTTATCTATATGATGTCATGTTTTCACGTGCATAACAGCTCTTTCATTTGTGTTGGGAAGAAGACACACGTTGTACCCTATTCCACTAAATAAATAGGTATAGATATCAGTATTATGATCCAAGTATGAGTCTTGAAAAAAAAAATGGATGAGATTGGGGCCCATAAAATGAAAATCTAGACAATCTTGTTTTTTTGAACATGAATAAATAGAGAAGCCATTGCGATTGCCGGAAATACTAGACCTACTAAAGGCACAAAAAAAGCGGGTAAGTTGAAAGTTGTCATAGAATGGATACCTCGATTTAATATTTGTACCTGTTATAAAGATATCTTATGATAAGTATATCTATTATCAGTATATAATAATAGATATAGATACAAGAAATGTAGAACTAAATAAGCGTACCTATTCACCTTTATATATTTATTATTATTATATTTATTATATTATCGTTCCCTTATACTTATCTTCTAATTCTAAATAAAGTTAGAAAGTTAAAGTAAAGACCAAAAAAGTTTCTTAAAGTTATCAAAAGATTCGTTAGAATCCAACCCAACAGGGATTCCAAGTAAATAAAAAATAGAAGTGAAGTTATCAGATCAGGGAATTTTAGAAAATCAAAAATGCAAGATTCCTATTCCCTTTATTTTCTACACTTGAATTATTCAATTCACTATTTAATCAATATTGAATATTTATAGTAATTGTAATTAAGGGAATACACATTTTTGATTTTAATAATTTAGATTAAGAATTAACCCTTTTATCCTGTGAATGGGGTATTTCCGATTACTAATCATGAATATAGGTAGAAATAAAATATAGAAATAAAATAGGATCCTGGGAAACTAATAAAATAAAAAGTGATTATCAACAACTTCTGATCCTTTATCCAATTAGATCTTATGACCTCAAGTAAAACTCCATGCTTATTATTTTTTTTTATTTTTTGGGGGGGTGCACAAGTATTTAGTTTCTAGTAATCAAAGTAAAGTAAAAATAAAAAATAACTTGATTTAAATTGAATTTTGATTCAAGGGAAAGAAACCATGAAGCTGAAATAACTCACCCAGAACACCTTTTAAAGGATTACGTGGTACGATTGGGTCGAATAAGCCCTTATGGAATAAATACTCAGCTTCTTGTGAACCATCTGGTACTGTCTTATTCAATGTTTGTTCAATTACTCTTTTACCTGCAAATGCAATGTAGGCATTAGGTTCGGCAATAATGATATCTCCTAACATACCAAAACTGGCGGTCACTCCGCCGGTTGTAGGAGATGTAAGGATTGATACGTAGAATAACTTTTTGTTTGATTGATAATTATATAAAGCTGAAGATATTTTAGCCATTTGCATCAAGCTCAAACTTCCTTCTTGCATGCGCGCTCCTCCGGAAGCACACACGATAATAAGAGGCAGAGATCTATTAGTAGCATATTCGATCAAACGGGTTATTTTCTCGCCTACTACGGATCCCATACTGCCCCCCATAAACTGAAAATCCATAATCCCAATTGCTATCGAAATACCGTTTAGTTGACCTACGCCTGTTTGAACAGCCTCAGTTAACCCCGTCTTTTTTTGATAAGAATCAATACGATCTTTATAAGGTTCCTCCTCCGAATGAAATTCAATGGGGTCTACGGAAACCATGTCCTCATCCATAGCATCCCAAGTGCCTGGATCAATCAAAAGTTCGATTCTTTCGGAACTGCTCATTTTCAAATGATATCCACATTGTTCACAAATATTAAGTTTTAACCTAAAAAATTTCTTATAATTTAATCCATAACAATTTTCGCATTGAACCCACAAATGCCTGTATTTTTGACTTATATCGAGATCACTTCTATTTGCGCGAGTTTGTATACCGAAACTCTCACTGCCAATATTATTTACACGTTCATTACAAATGGAACTATAAATGTAACTCTTACTGTAATTGTCGCTAGCGTTTGAAATGGAACTATCAATATTGATTTCAGAACGAAGATAATTCCCAATGCAACTACTAATGTGATTATTCCAACTATATTGAGTATCAGACATGTAACGATCATAGTAGTGATTGTCACTCTTAGACCCATCATTCGGATAACTAGAATTTAGATAACTAGAAAAAAAACTTTCCAGTTCATTCCGATCATCTTCAATTTCAAAAATCATATTTTCAATATCAAAATATATGGAATAATTTTCACCATTACTATCCCTAACTAAAAAAGTGTCATCAGAGATCAAATTCCGAATGTCGCTGACACCGAATAAAGGATCAACATTATTAGAGCTGTCACTATCAACCCAAGCATGAATCCTATTATTTATAACAGGGTCTTCAACCCCATTGGAATTGGAAATACCAATGGGGCCAATACCTTCTAGTGATTTACTTAGCCCGCGCCCGTGTTCTAATTCCCCCTTAGACAACATCCAATTGAACCACCATTTTTCCATAGAGCTTTCATGCCCCCCTATTTGAATGAAAATACAATAAATAGATGAATAATCATTTGAATATTGCCCCTCGTAATAAACATGTAGATCCAATCACTAGGATTATTAACTAATAACGAGTAAAGAAAGAAATGATTCTATTGTGTGTGGGGATCGGGCTATCACTTCACTATAGATGAGGGCACTCCTTCTTCAATTCAATTATAAAAATAAAGAGAGGTTTCTCCCATGTCGTGTACAAATTTTCATCTAAAAGATAAATACTTTTTCTTTTCTTATTTAATATTTCAGTTTAAGATTAAGAATTCCATTTCTTTTTATTTTCGTATAATTTCGTACAAAAAAGAATAAGTTTCTAGTGCAACGCGGAACGAAAAGGGCAATATGCGGGGTGGGTAGAGGGCGTTGTGCTCCTTGGCTCGATCCATAACTGCGGGATATAAATATCAAAAAATCTACCAATCCCAAGATCCATAGGATTAATTATGGATAAAACAACAGAAAGACGGATTTTCGTTGTTTATATTCTTAAGATCTTAAATTAAATAAAATACAAGATCTAAGAATATCTAGATCAAGTCGATATATTGACTTGATCTAGATATATATATATTAAAAAATAGATAGAATAACTATGGGCCTCGTTCTTTATTCGGTTCGG